TTCCACAAAGGTTCCAGAAGATGTTAATGGTAACCAAAAAGATTGTTTACGAAGAAACAACAAAAAAAATTCATATTCTGATACATAAGAGTTATATAAGAATCGAAATAGTCTTTTATTTTCTTTTTTCAAAAGAAAAATCGATTTCATTGAAGTAATAAGACTATTCCAATTCGAATAGTAGTTGAGAAAGAATCGCAATAAATGCAAAGATGGAACATCTTCGATCCGGTATTGAAGGAGTTGAACCAAGATATCCAAATGGATAGGATAGGGTATTTCTAGACGTAATAGATAATGTAAATGCAAAAATTTGTCTTCTAAAAAGGGAAATATTGAATGAATAGATCGTAAATTCTGAAACTTTGGTGTTTCTTTTTCTTTCGGACAAGATAATTCTCGTAGCGAGAATGGGGTTTCTACAACGATCGCAAACCCCTCAGATAGAATCTGAGAATAAAACTCAGAATAAAAAAAATTGTTGTAATCCAACAATCGATCTTGGTTAAGATGATTAACCAAGTTAATCCAAAAATTCTGCTGATACATTCGAATAATTAAACGTTTCACAAGTAGTGAACTAAATTTTTTGTTATTACAACTAACAATTTCCACAGGTTCGGAACCATTTAATCCATAATCATGGGCAAATGCATAAATATACTCCTGAAAGAGTAGTGGGTAAACGAAGTATTGTTGACGAGATTTCTGTTTTTCTGAATACCCTTCGAATTTTTTCATTTGTATTTCTACTTGAATCAGAAATAAGAAGCATTTCTCAGTTTATCAAATGATGATACATAGTGCAATATGGTCAGAGCAGGGTGTTGCATTTTTTAATACAAACCCTGGAAAGAAAGGGAGTCTAATCCACAGATCTTTTCCTTCTATCCAATTAGTTTATGTTTGTTCTAATTACAAAAGAAAACAAATCTTTTATTTTTGCAGGCCAATCGCTCTTTTGACTTTGGAATACAGTCTCTTTATCAATATACTGCTTCTTTTACACATTCAATCCATAACATCCCTTTTCAATCCATAATCAAAATCAAGAATAATTAGGATTTCTAAAAAAAAAAAAAGAAAAAATCAAAGGTACGCTCATAGGAAAACCCAATCTTTCCCCGCATCAGGCACTAATCTATTTTTAACGTCTAATTAGATCGGGGAATCATTTCAATTAAGAAGTTAAGCTCGTTGCTTTTTATTTTACCAGAATTGGAGCCAAGCTCTATCCATTTATTCACTAGACCCAGAAAATCAGAATTTTTTTATTCCAAAAATCCAAAATAAGAATTTGATTTCATTACGACATGCTATTTTTTCCATTCATTACCCTTGAGGATCAGTCGCGGTCTTCTAGACTCTACCAAGAGTCTGGACGAATTTGTTGCTTCATCCAAATGTGTAAAAGATTATAGTCGCACTTAAAAGCCGAGTACTCTACCATTGAGTTAGCAACCCAGATAAAATAGGATCTTAGATACGATCAAAACCCAAAAATCAATGGAATTACACCGCACGATCTTGTCAAAACATTGAACTAGCAAGACATCAAAAGAAAGATTTTTTCCCCCATTAAAAACACTCAAATGCCAAAATGAACAAGTCCCATTAAATTTCACTAAGGTTAAAAAAAGAGCGGCCCCAATCACGATGACAAAATTGTCATTTTTTTAGCTATTTTTATTTCTTTAACTTTAAATAAAAAAATCTTGTATGAAAGTACATGCAAGAGGGGCAACCTTATCATTTGAGTGAAGTGTAGGCAGAAAAACCTAATATGAAGTGAGGATAAAGAGACCCATCTATCTACAAATTCTATTTGTTCAATAGACCTTTGTCAATGGAAATACAATGGTAAGAAAACAAATTAGATATAAAAAGTAAATAAAATAGGGACTTATGTTGGATTGGCACGACATAAATCCAGCCAAAACAAAAATAGGACTAAGAAAGAGGCAAGTTGTATCTAAATAAAACGAGGGATACTAGTGATCCTCTCCTACTTTTTTATTCATTTAGTTCTTCAATTCACTCAAAGTTCCTTCTTTTTCTTTAAAGAATTCTGCCTTCCTTAAAATATCATAAACAGTTCTTGTAGGTTGAGCACCCTTTTCAAGGAAATAGAGAATAGCTGGAACATTTAAACAAGTTTGATTCTTTATCGGATCATAAAAACCTACTTTTTGAAGATCTCTTCCTTCTCTTCGAGATCGAACATCAATTGCAACGATTCGATAGACAGCTTATTGGGATAGATGTAGTTAAACAACGCCCCCCCCTAGAAACGTATAGGAGGTTTTCTCCTCATACGGCTCGAGAAAATGATTCGAATTTCTGGCTATAATATATAATACAAGTAGATAGAAATTAGACTATGACTTGCATTAATTTCCTTACAGAAAAAACAAATTTCATTTATACTCATGACTCAAGTTGGCTAATTTTGACTGACAGACTTAAAAGGCAAAATCCTTCGAAATTTTTTGAGTCGTCTCTAAACTCTTTTCCTTGTCTCATCTCGAACGAATTGACTTTCATTCCTTATTCTGATCCAATTCAATTGTTGAGACAATTTTATTGTTGAGACAGTTGAAAATCGCGTTTACTTGTTCCGGAATTCTTTATCTTTGATTTGTGAAATCCTTGGGTTTAGACATTACTTCGGGAATTCCTATTCTTTTTTCTTTCAAAAGAGTAGCAACATACCCTTTTTTTTCTTATTTCCTTCGATAAAGCATTTCCCTCTTCTATAGAAATCGAATACGAGCGATTGATTTTGATAGACTTTTAATTGAAAGAGCTTTTCCAATCTTCCTAAATTGGATTTTCTTCTTATTTTAACCTTTCTATTTCTATATTAAGGATAGACTGACAAAGTTGGCCTAATTTATTAGTTTTCACTAACCCTAGATTCTTTCCCTTGATAAAACCCTTGCTAAAAAAGAAATTCTGTCCTCTCGAGCTCCATCATGTACTATTTACTTACAAACAACCCAGCGCAAGTTTGGTTCGGGACGAATAGAACAGACTATGTCGAGCCAAGAGCATTTTCATTACTATGGAAAATGATGGATAGCAAAATCCACAATCGATCATGTCCTTCAAGTCGCACGTTGCTTTCTACCACATCGTTTTAAACGAAGTTTCACCATAACAAAAATTCCTCTAATTTCATTGCAAAGTGGTATAGGGAATTGATCCAATATGGATGGGATCATGAATAGTCATTGGTTTAGTTTAGTTTTTTGTATACTAATTAGTTTTTTGTATACTAATTCAAACTTGCTATCTATGAAGAAATATGGATAAAAGAAATAAGTATTTATCGGGGAAGACTCTGCAAAGATCCAATTTATTTAAATCCATATTCTATATTCTATCATATGAAGGAAACATAGTTCGAAAAAGACGAATAAACAAGTTTACTTAAGACTTATTTATTATTGAATTTCCATCCTCAACAGAGGACTCGAGATGGGCAATCCTGAAATGAGAAGAGAAGGATCCACTCTTCTCCAACAAATAAACTATCAAACTCAAAAAAATTGAATGAATTTCATTACTATATTAGAATTAGATATATTAGAATTAGATTAGCAATTTTTCCGTAACAAAAACAATTAACTAACTAAACTATTCCAATGAAAAGATTGAAAGTTTTTTGGTAGTTATAGAATTATCGTACTTCTTCGACTCGAATACCAAAAGAAAGAAAAAAATGAAGTAAAAAAACACATTTCGTGTAAAGTAAAATAAAATTAAGGTCTTTGCTTTTACTTATAGTATTCTTTCTTTTACCTAAAAGAAGCAACTGCAAATCAAAAATTAGGAGAAGTATGATTTTTTGAATTCATTCTATCCAACGAACAGTTCTTACCTTATCCTTACCAGAATGGATCATTCTGGATATTTAACGAATCACAGATCGAGATAGTTTTCGCTTAACCAAAGAAGGATCTTTTTTGCTAATAATATAATACAACAAAAATCTATCTCTATCATAAAGGGGTAGGTCTCTTTTTTTATACAGTGTTTTACGTAACACTATTCAATTTGACTGAACTTGACACTTGATTCTGTTTTCTGAGAAAGAAAATGAATCATTAGAAATGCATCTAATCTAAGAGTTCATAAGAGATTATTATTCTCTTTAATAAACTTTCTTTTGTCTCGTGCGGAGTACAATACGATTTCATCTTTCGTTTCATCAGAAAAAATCTGGGACGGAAGGATTCGAACCTCCGAGTAACGGGACCAAAACCCGCTGCCTTACCACTTGGCCACGCCCCATTTCGGGTTTTATGCGACACTAATAAAAATTATTATGTTTATTTGTTATTCGTCAATCCAATCCCACTTCAATTACATAAAAAATGAGGGGTACTCCCTTGCTAGGATTCTAGACATGCAGATAATATAGAATTCAAAAATGCATTGATCATTGCATGGAATTCTATTAAGATATTATATGAAAGTCGAATTTCTTCCATTCTCATTTGAGAGTGCGAATACAAGGAGGTATTTTGTGTTTGGGAAAGTCCGAAGAAAAAAGGATTTTGAATCCGCCTTTTCCTTTTTCCCTTCGAAAAATAACTCAATCAAAATCCAATTATCTACTCTACAAGAACGAAATGCTTGTTATGCCTAATATACTTAGTTTAACCTGTATCTGTTTTAATTCTGTTCTTTATCCAAATCCAACTAGTTTTTTCTTCGCCAAATTGCCCGAAGCTTATGCCATTTTCAACCCAATCGTGGATGTTATGCCTGTCATACCTGTACTCTTTTTTCTATTAGCTTTTGTTTGGCAAGCTGCTGTAAGTTTTCGATGAAATCTTTACTACTCTGTCTGCCAAATTGAATGATGTATTCATTCCAAAAAAATTCTAAAAATGGATAAAAGCCGAGAAGTCTTATATTATGAACCTTCGATTCTCAAATTCAAATTCTTCTACATCGAATGTATAGCTGCTGCAATAAATTTGGATCAGCTTTTCTACTCCCTGCACCTACGTTGAGCAGGTACCTTTAGGTACCCGCACAATACCTAACCTAATTTTTTATATTGATAAGAGTGCTTATTAGAAATCAATTCTTGCAATTTTCTTCAAGAATTGATTTTTGCGTTTTTAGGTGTCAAAATAAACAAAACCCATCCTAATGGATCTGTGTGGTAAGGAAAACGGGTAATCTATTCCTTAAAAAAAATCTTGGAGATTATGTAATGCTTACTCTCAAACTTTTTGTTTATACAGTAGTGATATTCTTTGTTTCCCTCTTTATCTTTGGATTCTTATCTAATGACCCGGGACGTAATCCTGGGCGTGAGGAGTAAAAATCCTATTTTTTTTTTTGGAATTTTTTCTTACAAATTGGATTTGTTTCGTACATTACATTTATCTATGAGAAAATCCGGGGGTCAGAATTCCTTCCAATTCAAAAGTCCCAAATGATCCGAGGGGGCGGAAAGAGAGGGATTCGAACCCTCGGTACAAAAAAATTGTACAACGGATTAGCAATCCGCCGCTTTAGTCCACTCAGCCATCTCTCCCTGTTCCAAATCGAAAGGTTTACGCGATATGACAGAGGCAAGAAATAACGATTGTAAAAAATCCTTCCTTTTTCTTTCAAAAGTCCATAAAAATTATATTGCCAATTCCATTTTAGTTATATTCTTTTTTCTTAATGTTAATAAAAAAAAGAAGAAAATTCTTGCTTTTTCTTTCTAAAATTTTTCTTTCTAAAATTCGATATTGGCTGAGAAACTATCAGATAGATTTTCTCTTCAGCGAGCATTTCCATATAGGACTTTTTATAATAAAACAAGCGGGTTATATAAAAAAGGAAAAAACTCTTTTTTCGATTATTTATCAATAAAGCAAAAAAGGTTCTTATCAAACCCACCATAAAATTGGAAAGAGATATAAAGTAAGTAGACCTGACTCCTTGAATCATGCCTCTATCCGCTATTCTGATATATAAATTCGATGTAGATGAAATTGTATAAGCGGATTTTTTGTATTTCCTTAGACTTAGACGGCGCAAGGCAAGAATTTTTCGCTATTTACGATTTCATATTCTTGTTATTAGATGTTCTATAGGAATAAGAAAAAATCGCAAATCCTTTCCGCTACACATAAAAATTGATTTCGAAAGTCAATTTTTTTTCAGAATCCTATTTTTGTTCTTCCATCCATGCAATAGGGAGCGAGTGAGAAAAGAGGGGTTGGGGTTACTTTTATTTTCATTTTTCCCTTAAAAGATAGGCTTTGAAATAGGGGTCATGGAATAATGCTGAATTCAAATGTTTATTTATATTTATTTTATATAGTATAAGAAAAACTAATCGAATCAAATTCATGGATTTACCACGACCTCGGTTGTAACCCCATACCTATAGATAAAAATGGAAAATTTCTATCTTCGAGACCATTGAAAAAGGGCATTGAACGAGAAAGAAATCGTCCACAGATAATTAAACTACCGTATGCCTTGGAAGTAATATGAGGTGCTCGGAAATGGTTGAAGTAATTGAATAGGAGGATCACTATGACTATAGCCCTTGGTAGAGTTACTAAAGAAGAAAATGATCTATTTGATATTATGGACGACTGGTTACGAAGGGACCGTTTCGTTTTTGTAGGATGGTCCGGCCTATTGCTCTTTCCTTGTGCTTATTTCGCTTTAGGGGGTTGGTTTACAGGGACAACTTTTGTAACTTCTTGGTATACCCATGGATTGGCTAGTTCCTATTTGGAAGGTTGTAATTTCTTAACCGCGGCAGTTTCCACCCCTGCCAATAGTTTAGCACACTCTTTGTTGCTACTATGGGGCCCGGAAGCACAAGGAGATTTTACTCGTTGGTGTCAATTAGGGGGTCTGTGGACTTTTGTCGCTCTCCATGGGGCTTTTGCACTAATAGGTTTCATGTTACGTCAATTTGAACTTGCTCGGTCTGTTCAATTGCGGCCTTATAATGCAATTGCATTCTCTGCTCCAATCGCTGTTTTTGTTTCCGTATTCCTTATTTATCCACTGGGGCAATCTGGTTGGTTCTTTGCGCCGAGTTTTGGCGTAGCAGCGATATTTCGATTCATCCTCTTTTTCCAAGGATTTCATAATTGGACCTTGAACCCATTTCATATGATGGGAGTTGCCGGAGTATTAGGCGCGGCTCTGCTATGCGCTATTCATGGTGCGACCGTAGAAAACACTCTATTCGAGGACGGTGATGGTGCAAATACCTTCCGCGCTTTTAACCCAACTCAAGCTGAAGAAACTTATTCAATGGTCACTGCTAATCGCTTTTGGTCCCAAATCTTTGGTGTTGCTTTTTCCAATAAACGTTGGTTACATTTCTTTATGCTATTTGTACCCGTCACCGGTTTATGGATGAGTGCTATTGGCGTAGTCGGCCTGGCTCTGAACCTACGTGCCTATGACTTCGTTTCCCAGGAAATCCGTGCAGCGGAAGATCCCGAATTTGAGACTTTC